ATGCAACGATGGTTCTTTTCCACAAACCATAAAGATATTGGTACATTATATTTTATTTTAGGTGCTTGAGCCGGAATAGTAGGAACATCTTTAAGTTTAATTATTCGCGCTGAATTAAGTCAACCAGGTAGACTTATTGGTAATGACCAGATTTATAATGTAGTAGTTACTGCTCATGCTTTTGTAATAATTTTCTTTATAGTAATACCTATTATAATTGGAGGATTTGGTAATTGATTACTCCCTTTAATATTAGGAGCCCCTGACATAGCCTTTCCCCGTATAAATAATATAAGATTTTGACTTCTTCCACCTTCTTTGACTTTACTTCTTATAAGAGGAATAGTAGAAAGAGGAATTGGTGCGGGATGAACTGTTTACCCTCCTTTAGCTGCTGCTATTGCTCATGCAGGTGCTTCTGTAGATATAGGAATTTTTTCTTTACATTTAGCTGGTGTTTCATCTATTCTAGGAGCAGTTAATTTTATAGCTACTGTAATTAATATACGATCTTATGGTATAACTATAGACCAAATACCTTTATTTATTTGAGCTATTTTTATTACAGTTATCTTACTCCTTCTCTCTCTCCCAGTTTTAGCAGGTGCTATTACAATATTATTAACAGATCGAAATTTAAACACTTCTTTCTTTGATCCTGCCGGAGGAGGTGATCCTATTTTATATCAACATTTATTTTGATTCTTCGGTCACCCAGAAGTTTATATTTTAATCCTTCCTGCTTTTGGTATAGTTTCCCATATTGTAAGACAAGAGTCTGGTAAAAAAGAATCTTTTGGTACTTTAGGAATAATTTATGCTATGGCTGCTATTGGTATCTTAGGATTTGTAGTATGAGCTCATCATATATTCACCGTAGGTATAGATGTAGATACCCGAGCTTATTTTACCTCTGCTACTATAATTATTGCAGTACCTACAGGTATTAAAATTTTTAGTTGATTAAGAACTTTACATGGAAGACAAATTAATTTTAGTCCTTCCCTTCTTTGAGCTCTTGGATTTATTTTCTTATTTACTATCGGAGGTTTAACAGGAGTAGTTTTAGCTAATTCCTCTATTGATATTTTACTTCATGATACTTATTATGTTGTAGCTCATTTTCATTATGTTTTATCTATAGGTGCTGTATTTGGTATTTTTGGAGGTATTGCTCACTGATTTTCATTATTCACCGGTCTATCTCTCAATATTAGATGAATAAAAATTCATTTTTTTGTAATATTTATTGGAGTAAATTTAACCTTTTTTCCACAACATTTTCTAGGATTAAATGGTATACCACGACGATATTCAGATTATCCTGATGCTTATTCAACATGAAATATTATTTCTTCCATAGGTTCTATAATTTCCTTCATTGCTGCCCTAAGATTTATAGTTATTATTTGAGAATCTTTAACTTCTAATCGACCAGTTATTTTTATACCTTACCTTCCATCTTCAATTGAATGAAAACATAATTATCCTCCTGCAGACCATTCTTATATAGAAACTCCATTAATTACTAATTTCTAAAATGACAGAAAGATGTATAGGATTTAAACTCCTATTAGGAAGATATTCTTCTTTTAGAATTAATGGCAACTTGAACATATTTAGGATTCCAAGATAGAGCTTCCCCTCTTATAGAACAATTAATTTTTTTCCATGATCATATTATACTTATTTTAATTCTTATTATTACTTTTGTAGGATATTTACTTTTAAGTCTTTTTTTTAACACTTTAATTTACCGATATATATTAGAAAATCAAACTATTGAAGTAATTTGAACTATAATTCCAGCAATTATTTTAATTTTTATTGCTCTTCCTTCACTTCGTTTACTTTACCTTTTAGATGAAGTAAATTACCCTTCAATTACATTAAAAACAATTGGTCATCAATGATATTGAAGATATGAATATTCAGATTTTTTACAATTAGAATTTGATTCTTATATATTACCTACTCAAGAAATAAATTCATCTTCTTTTCGACTATTAGATGTAGATAATCGTACTATTCTTCCTATAAATACCCAAATTCGAGTCCTTATCACCGCAGCAGACGTAATTCATTCATGAACTATTCCCTCTCTAGGTATTAAAGCTGATGCCGTTCCTGGCCGACTAAACCAAGTCAGATTTATAATTAATCGACCTGGTTTATTTTTAGGTCAATGTTCAGAAATTTGTGGAGCAAATCATAGATTTATACCTATTATAATTGAAAGAATCTCAATTAATTCATTTTTAAATTGAGTCTCCTCTTCTATTTAATACACCCGATGTCTGAAAAATAGTATAGGTCTTTTAAACCTAATATAGTACTCGCCTACTTCTGGTGACCTAAGAAGTTAGTTAAATTATAACATATATTTGTCATATATAAATTATCTAAAAGATATTTCTTAATGCCTCAAATATCCCCTCTTTTTTGATTAATTTTATTCCCTTTTTTCCTTATTTCTTTACTACTATTTTTAATAATTAATTATTTTATTAAACCTTTTAAAATATTTCCTTTCTCCTCTTTATCTTATTCTATTTCTCCTTATTTCTGAAAATTATAGCTAATTTATTTTCAATTTTCGAACCTTCATCAAGAATTTTTATAATTTCAACTAACTGATTATCAACTCTTTTAGGTTTAATATTTTTACCTTTTATTTATTGAGCTTCTCCTTCTCGGTGATCCTTACTATGAAGAAAAATTATTCAAACTCTTCATAATGAATTTAAAACTTTATTATATCCGTCTCATATTGGAGCTTCTACTTTATTTATAAGTATTTTTAGTTTAATTATTTTTAATAATTTCTTAGGTTTATTACCTTATGTATTTACAAGATCTAGACATTTAGTTATAACACTTTCTTTATCCCTTCCTTTTTGAATCACTTTAATAATTTTTGGTTGAATTACCCATACTAAACATATATTTGCTCATTTAGTACCTCAAGGTACTCCTCCTATATTAATACCTTTTATAGTTTTAATTGAAACAATTAGAAATATTATTCGCCCAGGAACTTTAAGAGTACGGTTAGCAGCAAATATAATTGCCGGCCATCTTCTTTTAACTTTATTAGGAAATACAGGCCCTTCAATTTCATTATCAATCTTATTTATTTTAATTATTTCTCAAATTTTACTTTTAATTTTAGAATCTGCTGTAGCAATTATTCAATCTTATGTTTTTGCAATTCTTAGTACTCTTTATATAAGAGAAATCAACTAATGTCATCACTTTATAATCACCACCCTTACCATTTAGTTGATATAAGCCCATGGCCATTAACAGGATCAATTAGAGCTATAATATTAACAACAGGATTAGTAAAATGATTTCACCAATATAATATAAATCTTTTATTATTTAGATTTCTTGTTATTATTTTAACTATAATTCAATGATGACGTGATGTCACCCGAGAAAGTACTTATCAAGGGTCTCATACATCAGTAGTTATAGTGGGTCTTCGATGAGGTATAATTCTTTTTATTCTATCAGAAATTTTATTTTTTTTCTCTTTTTTTTGAGCTTTTTTTCATAGAAGACTATCCCCTACTGTAGAAATTGGACTTTATTGGCCTCCTTTAGGAATTCAACCATTTAACCCATTTCAAATTCCTCTACTTAATACAACTATTCTACTTTCATCTGGAGCTACAGTAACATGAGCTCACCATGCTATTATAGAAGCTAATTTTAATCAAGCTATCCAAAGACTAGGCTTAACTATTATTTTAGGTATTTATTTTACTTCACTTCAAGCTTATGAATATTTAGAATCTACATTTTCTATTGCCGATTCTGCTTTTGGTTCTACTTTTTTTGTTGCTACAGGCTTTCATGGTTTACATGTAATTATTGGAACTACATTTTTATCTGTATGTTTTTTTCGTCTATTTAATTGTCATTTTTCTTCTAATCATCATTTAGGTTTCGAAGCAGCAGCTTGATATTGACACTTTGTTGATGTTGTTTGATTATTTCTTTATATTTTCATTTACTGATGAGGGAGTTAATTTTTATTTTCTTAGTATATAAGTACATTTGACTTCCAATCAAAAAGTCTAATTTTTAGAGAAAATAATTTGAATTATATTTATTATTTCTATTTTTACATTTATCATTTCTTTTATTATTATAATTCTAGCTTCAATTTTAGCAAAAAAAACCATTTCAGATCGAGAAAAAAACTCTCCTTACGAATGTGGATTTGATCCTAAGGGATCAAGACGACTACCTTTCTCTTTACGTTTTTTTTTAATTGCAGTAATTTTTTTAATTTTCGATGTAGAAATTACCCTTTTACTTCCTATTGCCCCAGTAATTAATTTTTCTAACATTTTTTCTTTATTAACTATTATTATTTTTTTTCTTTTTATTCTTCTCCTTGGATTATATTATGAATGATACCAAGGAGTATTAAAATGATCTAAATAATAGAAACTATAGTCAATATAAAATATGATTTATAATTTGCACTTATAAGGAGTTTAAAACTAGTTTCGTAATTAGAAAGCGAATTTTTGCATTTAGTTTCGACCTAAAAATTTGGCATTAGCCTCTAATTTTGATAGAAGCCAAAAAGAGGTATATCACTGTTAATGATATTATTGAATATTATTTCCTATCAATTTATACTAGAATATTTTGTAATAAAAGAAGCTTCTAACTTCTAATAAAGCGGTTAAACTCCGTTTATATTCTAAGTTTTTATAGTGTAATTTAAACATTTTACTTTTTCATTGTAAAGCTGAAATATTATTTCTAAAAACATTTATTTTAAATATAAACAATTAATAAATTCAGAATAATTATTATTTCTTTGATACCACAAATCAATATTTTATTTAAACTATCTAAATTATTTACAGACTTTAATATCTCTTTTGTAACTTCAACACAATATTCTTTATAAATTATATAAACAAATATATATAAATAATAAAATTATTACCCTTAAAACAAATATTTTTATAAAAATTTTTACTCTATTTACTTGAAATTCACTTAAAATTACAAACAAATTAGTTAATTTTCAATTTAAACCTTGAGGACCAATATTTTCAAGTCATCCTTTTTCTCCAATTTTTTCTATCAAAATTCCTATATGTAAAACAATCTCTCTATTTTTTATAGATCTTAAAAATGGTATAAATCATATTGATCCTACAAATCTAACTAAAAAATAATTTTTTAATCTAATTAATCTATAATTAATATTTAATAAATTACAAAAATACCCTATTACCCCTCCACTAACTCTTACAATTATAATTAATCTTTTTATAATTATCCTTATACAAATTATATATGGTTCTGGAAATAAAAGTCAGGATAAGCAAGCTCCTCCAACTACTGCACCTAATCCTAATATAATTATAGAATCAGTTATTAAATCCTCTTTATCTTTACTATTAAGTAATAAATTTAAATTAAATTCTCCTCTTAATCTATAAAAAATTAATCGTATCGTATATATAACAGTTAAACCAGTTGCTAAAATATATATTCAAAAACAAATTAAATTTACTCATCTTATAAAAGCAACTTCTAAAATTATATCCTTAGAATAAAATCCAGCTAAAAAAGGAAATCCACATAAAGCAAAATTACAAATTCTTATATAAACTACTCTATAAGGTATAAATTTAACTAAAGAACCTATATAACGAATATCCTGATAATCTCCTACTCCATGAATAAAAACCCCAGCACATATAAATAACAAAGCTTTAAATAATGCATGTCTTAAAAGATGGAAAAAAGCAAGATCAGAAAATCCTAATGCTAAAATTCTTAATATTACTCCTAATTGACTTAAAGTAGATAATGCAATAATTTTCTTTAAATCATATTCAAAATTAGCTCCTAAACCTGCTATAAATATAGTTAAACAAGAAATAATTAATAACCTTCTTTGAGCATAAGAAAAATCTAAAATAGGACTAAATCGAATTATAAGATACACCCCTGCTGTAACAAGTGTAGAAGAATGAACTAACGCTGAAACAGGAGTTGGAGCTGCTATTGCAGCAGGAAGTCAAGCAGAAAAAGGAATTTGAGCACTTTTAGTTATAGCAGCTAAAATAATTAAAACCTTAAATCTTAATCATTTTCTATCTATTATATTATAAGTATAATATAAAAAATTTCAACCCCCTAACTTTACTATTAATCCAATTCTTAAAAGAATCGCTACATCCCCTACTCGATTAGATAAAACAGTTAATATACCAGCATTTGCAGATTTCTCATTTTGATAATAAATAACAAGAACATAAGATACTAACCCTAAACCATCTCAACCTAGTAAAATACTAATTAAATTAGGACTTAAAACTATTGCTGCTATTGAAAAAACAAATATAAGAACAAGATATATAAACCGATTTAAAGTTTTATCATTTTCTATATATCTACCTCTATAATAAAGAACCCTCCTTGAAATTAATAAAACAAAACACAAAAATAATAAAGAAATTCAATCAAAAATTAAAGTGAAAACAAATGAACATGAATTTAAATTTAAAACTTCTCATTCAATAACTTCAATTATATTCCTATAAAGTTTCAAAACAGCATAACTTCCTCTTACTAAACAACCAATTATTAAAAATAATATTCTAGTTAAATGTATAGATACCTTCCATCACATAGCTTAATTTTTTCTCCTATAAATCATTTAAGCAATTTAAACCCTTCTAATTAATTTTATATTAAGAATTAAAATGTTTAAAGGTATTCAATGTAAAACTAATAATATATACTCACGTACTTTTCCTGAACAACAAGAATATAAAGAATTATAAAACAAACCATGTTGTCTTAACCTATATATATATAAAGTATATACAGCTCTAAAAAAAGAAACTAATATAATTCCAATAACACTAATTTCTCTTCAACTAATTATTCTAATAATTAATCTAATTTCACCTATTATATTTAATGAAGGTGGAGCTGCTATATTACTAATTCTTAAAATAAATCACCATATTCCTATAGTAGGTATAAAATTTAATAATCCTTTACTTAAAAGAAGACTTCGACTTCCCACTCGTTCATAAATTATATTAGCTAATCTAAAAAGACCAGAAGAACATAGTCCATGACCTACTATAACTACAATTGCTCCTATTAAACCTCATCAACTATAAATTATAAGACCACATAATACCAAACCTATATGTACTACAGAAGAATAAGCAATTAAAGACTTTATATCAACTTGACGTAAACATACTAACCTAATAATAAATCCTCCTGTTAATCCTATTCTCATTCAAATACTTATAAATTTAATTCCAATTAATTGAAATATAATTAAAACACGAAATAAACCATAACCCCCTAATTTTAATAAAATTCCAGCTAAAATTATTGAACCTGCTACAGGAGCTTCAACATGAGCTTTAGGTAACCACAAATGAAATATATATATAGGTAATTTTACTAAAAATGCTAAAACTACAAATATATATCAAACATTTACTATATACCTTTCATTTATATTTAATCTTCTTATTATAATTAACCTACCTTTACTATAATAAATATTCAATAAACAAACTAATAAAGGTAAAGATAATGTTAAAGTATAAAAAAGTATATAAATACCAGCCTGAATTCGTTCAGGTTGATATCCTCAACCCAAAATTAAAATTAATGTAGGAATTAAAGACATCTCAAATCTAATATAAAAAATTAAATATCTAATTGAAGAAAAAGTAACTACAAGAGATATTAATAAAATTAAATTTACTATAATAAATCTAAAATGAAATTTTTTGCTATTTTTAATCCTTTCTCTTGCTAATAAAACCAAAAATATAATTCAAATACTTAGATAAACTATAATATAACTTAAATAATCCATTCCAAATATTAATCCTATATTATATATATAAAAATCATGAAAACATATTAAACTTAAAATAAATGCTATTATTCCTAATCCTAATTGAATAATTTTTCATTCTTTATAAAAATGAATCAATAAAATTAATGGAAAAAAAAATTTTAACATTCTAAAACATTAATTACTCTAAAATAATCTCTACCATGACTACGAACAATAAACACTAATAAAGATAATCCAAGAGCACCTTCACAAGCTACTAATGTTAAAAAAAACAATACAAAATATGCTTCATTTCCTACACTTGAAATCTGTAATATTAATAACCAAAATACACCTAATATTATAAATTCCAACCTTAATAAAGAATTCAATAAATGTTTATGATAATTAATAAAACCCCATAAACCACAAATAATTATAATGAAAGATCTTATAAATCTTATTAAACTAAAATTTATCATTAGTTTTGATAGTTTAACTAAAAAACTTTGGTCTTGTAAACCAAAAATGAAATAACTTCTCAGAACTTCAAAGGAAAATTCTTTTATCTTTAATCCCCAAAACTAATATTTTAGTTTAAACTACCTTTGAATATTACAATATTTATAATCCCTATAATTATTTTATTATCTATTATTTTTACTCGAATGATACATCCACTTGCAATAGGATTAAATTTACTTACACAAACTATTATTATTTCCTTCTCTTCAGGTTTAACCACTTACTCATTTTGATTTTCATATATTTTATTTCTTATTTTTCTAGGAGGAATATTGGTTTTATTTATTTATGTTGCTTCTTTAGCATCAAACGAAATTTTCTTACCTTCATTTTTTTTAACTTTTTTTACTTTAATTTTTGTAATATTAATAATTTTATTATTTTTTTTATTAGATCCTATTTTTATTTCTGTATTTTCCAATTTACCTAATTCTTCTATTAATAACTTTTCATCAACTACTTATATTACAAGATGAATTTTTAATACCCCTTCTATATATTTTACTATTTTTATTATTTCTTATTTACTTTTAGTTCTTTTAGTAGTAGTTAAAATTATTAATTTATATAAAGGACCTTTACGTTTAATAAACTAATGATATCTCCTATTCGTAAATCTCATCCACTTTTTAAAATTGCTAATAATGCCTTAGTAGATATACCTCTACCTGTAAATATTTCTATTTTATGAAATTTTGGTTCCTTACTAGGTTTATGTTTAATTTTACAAATTATTACTGGTTTATTTTTATCTATACATTATATTCCCCATATTGATTTAGCATTTTCCAGAGTAGCCCATATTTGTCGTGATGTAAACTATGGTTGACTATTACGTACTACCCATGCTAATGGAGCATCTTTTTTTTTTATTTGCCTTTATACTCATGTAGGACGTGGTATATTTTATGGTTCATATATAATTTTTCATGTATGGATAGTTGGTGTATTAATTTTACTTATATTAATAGCAACAGCATTTCTAGGTTATGTTCTTCCTTGAGGTCAAATATCATTTTGAGGAGCTACAGTCATTACAAATTTATTCTCAGCTATTCCTTTCATCGGAACAGATTTAGTTCAATGAATTTGAGGAGGATTTTCAGTAGATAACGCTACTTTAACACGTTTTTTTACCTTTCATTTCATCTTACCTTTTATTGTAGCTGCTTTATCATTAATTCATATTATATTTCTCCATCAAGCTGGAGCTAATAACCCATTAGGAATTTCAACACAAATCGATAAAGTTCCTTTCCATCCTTATTTTACCTTTAAAGATATCGTTGGATTTATTATTTTATTATTGTTATTATTGTTATTTTCACTTTCTTTTCCTTACCTTTTAAGAGACCCTGATAATTTTATTCCAGCTAACCCTCTTGTTACCCCTGCTCATATTCAACCAGAATGATATTTTTTGTTTGCATATGCCATCCTTCGTTCAATCCCTAATAAATTAGGTGGAGTTATTGCTCTTGTTTTATCTGTAATAATTATTATAATTTTACCCTTTTCTCATTTCTCAAAATTCCGAAGTCTTATATTTTACCCTTCAAATCAAATTATATTTTGATGATTAGTAAGAATTATTATATTATTAACTTGAATTGGTGCTCGTCCTGTAGAACCTCCATATATTTTAACAGGACAAATTTTAACTTTTTTTTATTTTTCTTTTTATTTTCTTAACCCATTAACATTAATTTATTGAGATAATATATTAAAATGATTATTTAGTTTAAGTTAAAACAAATGTTTTGAAAACATTAAAAAAGAAAAATTCTTAATAATTATTATTAATACTTTAAATAAATTTATATTATACCAACATATAGAAATATTTTATATTAAATTTATATTAATATATTAATTTAGTTATAAATACAAAAACAAAAAAACTTAAACCCAATAAAAAATATTAAATAATTAATAGACACTGGTAAATACCTTTTCCACGCTAAATACATTAATTTATCATAACGAAATCGAGGAAGTGTTCCACGAGCTCAAATAAAAAAAAATACAATAAAAACACATTTAATATAAAAAAAGAAGTCATTAGGATTTCTTCCCATAAAAATTACTACAAATAAAGCTCTTATAAACAAAATTCTAGTATATTCAGCTATAAAAATTAAAGCAAACCCCCCCCTTCTATATTCTGTATTAAATCCAGACACTAATTCTGATTCTCCCTCTGAAAAATCAAAAGGAGTACGATTCGTTTCAGCTAAACATGAACCAAATCAAATAAATGATAGAGGCAATGAAATGAAAATAAACCATATAAATTCTTGATATTTATTAAATAACTCAAAATTAAATCCTCCTACTAAGATAATAAAAGATAATAAAATTAATGCTAATCTAACTTCATAAGAAATTGTTTGAGCTACAGCCCGTAAACTTCCTAAAAGAGAATATTTACAATTTGAAGATCACCCAGCAATTATTGTTGAATAAACTCCAAACCTTAAACAACATAAAAAAAATATTATACCTAAATTAAATCTTAAAAGACCTACTTTATAAGGAATAACCACTCATATTAATAAAGAAATAAACAAACTAAAAATAGGTGATATATAATAAACCAAAAAATTAGATACTACAGAGAAAGTAGGTTCTTTAGTAAATAATTTTAAAGCATCAGAAAACGGTTGCAACAACCCAATATATCCTACTTTGTTTGGTCCTTTACGAATTTGAATATATCTTAAACCTTTACGTTCTAATAAAGTTACAAACGCCACACCTACTAAAACACATACAAGTAAAATAATATAATTTACAATTCTAATAGATATTAACATAAATAATTATTATAATTATTTATTATTTATAGATTAACTATATAATTAAATCCTAAATTTAATGCATATTCTCTGCCAAAATAACAAATTAAAATTATTTCAATTATTTACTCCTTTCGTACTAAAATAATTATATTTTTACTAAAAGATAGAAACCAACCTGGCTCACACCGGTTTGAACTCAAATCATGTAAAATTTTAAAGGTCGAACAGACCTTCTTATATAACTTCTTCATTATATAGAATATTTTAATTCAACATCGAGGTCGCAATCTTCCTTTTCGATAAGAACTCTCAAAAGAAATTACGCTGTTATCCCTAAAGTAACTTAATCTATTAATCTTTATAAAGGATCTTCTATTTATCCACTAATAATTGTATAAATATCAAACAGTTTAAATAATATTTATTTGTGCCTCCCCAGCTTAACAAATAATTAAATTAAATTTTTATTTTAAAATTTACTAAAATATAATTATAATGTAAAGTTTTATAGGGTCTTATCGTCCCTTTAGTTAATTTAAGCCTTTTCACTTAAAAGTTAAATTCAAAATTTAATATAAAGAGAGCTTCTCTTTTGTCCGACCATTCATACAAGATTCTAATTAAAAACCTAATGATTATGCTACCTTTGCACAGTTATAATACTGCGGCCCTTTAATTTTTAAATCAGGGGGCAGGCCAAATTATTTATAGCTCCAAATAAACATGTTTTTGATAAACAGGCAAAGAAATATTTTGCCGAATTCCTCTATATTATCTTTAATACATATATTTACTTTTTTAAATATTTAAATTATTATTTAAATATAAACTTCTACTAATAAAATCATTATATTTTATTCAACAAAATTATAAATAAATCCCTAATAAATACAAAAGATATATAAAAATAACATTATTATGATTTTAGTTAAAACACTTTATTAACATAGCTACTTCTAAGCTTAGATAATTTATTATTTACTTTTAAACTATTTTTATAATAAAAAGCTTTTCCCTTCTACTCTTATCCTTTATATTTTATACACATAAAGTTTAAATTAAATTTATTTCTTAAAGAACCAGATATAATAAAACTCGATTAACATTTCATTTCTAATTTCATATTAAAAATTTTTATATTACAAAAAATTTTTTATAAAATTAGCTATTCTTATTTCGAGATATTTAAAACGATATTTAATAATATATTAATTATCCCTGATACCCAAGGTACAAATACTAATTTCTACTTTATTTTTTATTATTAAATCCTTCCTTCACAGTACTTTTCACTATAGTTATATAAACTTTTATTCAATAATAATTACTATTAATTTATTTTATAAATTATTTTTCAAATATAAACCTTAAACCATTATATAAATTAACAAGATTTATAATCAAAGCAAACCGATTTGCACGATATTATCCCTCAACGTAAATGAAATGCTATTCTATTTAGCTATACTTTGATAATTACATTATTATTTATACACAATGGATTTCAACCACCTCTTAAAAAATCAAAATTTTTTGTGCTCTTACACTAATATATACATATATAATATTATTATAAAATTTTTTCCAATAAATGAAATATTACTGCTAATTTATATTAATAATTCTAGATACACCTTCCAGTACATCTACTATGTTACGACTTATTTCATTAATTAATGAAAGCGACGGGCGATATGTACATAATTTAGAGCCTTTATCTTATAAGCTTATTAAACTTATATTACTATCAAATCCTCCTTCCTAAATTCAACTTACTAATCTACTCCATTTAAATAAAATTTATTGTAACCCATTTAAACTTATTTATGAGCTGCACCTTGATCTAATTTTCTTAACAATTCAATTTTAATAATTAATTTTTTAAAAATTATCTAATAATGATGGTATACAAACTAAAAACAAGTAAGATACTGCGAGGTATATCGATTAATTTTAAACAGGTTCCTCTGACAAGACTAAATTACCGCCAAATTCTTTAAGTTTCAAGAAATATCTACTAATAATTTAATATTTATTTCAAATTTAACTTTAATATAATAGGGTATCTAATCCTAGTTTATCTTTAAAGTTTATTAGCTTCCTTAAAATATAAATTTAATATTTACAAAATAACAATAATTTCACCTATTAATATTTGAAATTTGAATATTTATATTCTCATGAGTAACTTAAATCATTACTTCTTTATTTAACCTTAAAGTCTAACCGCGAATGCTGGCACAATATTTTATCAGATTTATATTATATTATTTACTAGTTCATAATTTCATATATTAACTAAAATTTCACGCTGAGAAAATAAACGATTATAATTTTACTTACATTAATTTAAAATATTAATATAAAAATTAATACATACTCTCCTATTATAAATAATTTTCATACGACTTTAATAATAAAACAAAGATTTTAAGCCAGAATCAAACATTAATAATTTATATTAATTTATTTATATAGATATATATAATTTAATGACATAATTATAACTTTAAGGAAATATAAATACTATTCTTTCATCCTCCCATTTACTCTTATTAGCTATTATAGTATATAAACTCACAAGTTCATTGAAATAGTCAATATAATTATCGTAATAAAAAAATTTGTATCTTTAAATTCAAACTTATTTAAATAAATTCCTTATAATTCTTCAGCTCTAAGAATACTCCCAATCGCTGTATATAAAATTAAATATATAATAACAAATTAAAGATACTCAAGAATAATTCCAATAACTGCTGCTTCCACTTTCTCTCACGGAAAGAGCAGCAGCTTATTGAAATTCTTCTTGATATAAACTACCATTTATTTAATAAACCATATTTATCTAAAAACTAAATAAATCACTTCCCCCAAGATAATATTAACATAACTTAAATATATGTCTTAGCGTTAAATTAAATGTGTATCTTTACTAATATTAAATTATAATGGCTTATAATTAAATCTTTTTCTATAGATAATATTTTTCATCATCCAGTATATATTTTAAATAGAAAAATGTAATCGATTATTGTTTATAATTAAAATGTTATTAAATTAATAAAATAAAAGTAAGATTTAAGACATATAGGAATTTATATAGTCATATATATTTATATATTTATATATGTTTATATTATAATCCTCCCTTAGTTAAAAAAAAAATAATTATAAAAAAAATATTATATAAAATTTATCTCTCTATAATTTTAAGAAATAATATATTATAATAAATTTATCACTTATGGGTATTAACTTAATTACTTAACTTTCAATTATTTTAAACATTCTTCTTTTCTTCTTACCTATTAATTTTACCCTTAAACAATTATTAACTTAATTAAACTTTATAACTTATTTATATTTATAATTCAAAATTATCAACCTTACCTTACCTCTTCTATCTTATTAACTAAATATTAACTCTTATACCTTTTAATAATTCATTATTAATCCTTATTTATTTCAATAAAATCTTTATTTCTATACTATACAACCTTTATATAAACAAAATAAAATTAATTTTAAAGAATTATAAACATTACCTTTTCCCTCTTATTTACCCCTATTAATTATATATATAACCAAATTTATAATAAATAATTATTAAAATTATATCCAATTTATTAACATTTTCAATTTAATATCATTTTTAATTTTTAATAAATTATAATTTATTTATTATCATTATTATCATTTTATTATCATTTTATTATCATTTTATTATAATATTATTATCATTTTATTATTATTTATTATTATAATATTAAACATTTATTTATAATAATTTTTACTTTTATAAATAATTTTATTAGTTATTATTTTTATATTATTTTAACCATTTCAAAATTTAACTTATTTTAAATAAAAAATATATTAATATAAACTTTTATATTTTTCTTAACTTTACTATATTAAATTTTACTTAAATTATAACTAAAATTTTAATTATATATATTTAAATATAGTGCCTGAAATTAAAGGATAGTTTTGATAGAACTAATAATGTAATTATTTACCTATATTAATTATATTCATCATTCAATTAATATTATACAAAATTATAATAAATACCTTTATATTTATATGAAAGATAAGCTAATTTTAAGCTAATAGGTTCATACCCTATAAATGAAAGTAAAATCTATTCTCTTTCTAATGGTGTTTCCAATTTCTTCTTCTCTTTTTTTCTTTTCTTTATTATTAGGTATTTTCATTTCGGTTTCCTCTACTTCCTGATTTGGAATTTGGATTGGATTAGAATTAAATATAATATCTTTTATTCCACTTATTACTATCAAAATAAATTTTTATTTTTCTGAAAGTGCATTAAAATATTTTCTTATTCAAGCATTAGGATCTGCTTTATTTATCACTTCTAGCTGCTTATTTTTATCTTTCTTACAAATTAGAAGACTTCTACTTTTAACATCTCTTCTTCTTAAATTAGGGAGAGCTCCCTTCCATTTCTGATTCCCTCAAGTAATAATAGGTTTAAATTGACCCCAAGCAATTATTCTTATAACCTTTCAAAAAATTCCATTAATAGTTATTATTTCTTATTTATCTATTTACTCTAACCTGATAAAAATAATTTTTCTTGCTGCAATTCTTTCAGCAATAATTGGAGCTCTAGGAGGATTAAATAATATACAATTACGGAAAATTATAGCTTTTTCTTCTATTAATCATATATCATGAATACTAATTAGTATCTCTATTAGAGATATATTTTGAATTTTATATTTTCTTTTCTATTCTATTATTTCTTCAACCATTATAATTTTTTTCAACTTATTTCAAGTTTTTACTTTATCAGAATTAATTAAATTTAGTCAAAAAAATACCATTAACACTTTATTAATTCCACTTAATTTATTATCCTTAGGAGGATTACCCCCTTTTGCTGGATTTATTCCTAAATGAATAATAATTCAATTACTAATTAATAACAAACTATTTATTCCTTTAATATTCCTACTTTCTTCTAGTTTAATTACTTTGTATTTTTATATTCGAATTACTATTTTCTTCTTTATATTAATAAACCCTCTTATAATCTTTTCAAAAACCCTAAATCTTAGTTCTCCTTTCCATTTTCACTTTACCCTCTTTTTATTCTTTAACCTATTTTTAATTTTATTACCATTAATATTTATATTATTTTAAGATTTTAAGTTAAATAAACTAGAAGCCTTCAAAGCTTAAAATAAAATTATTTTAAATCTTAAAGCCCCAGTGTTACCACATTTTTAGATTTGCAATCCAACGTATTATTATACTATAAAGCCTAATAAAGAAGTATTACTTGTTTATGAATTTACAATTCACCGCCTTTGTACTCAGCCACTTTATTT